TTTCATCTTTTGACCAAAAACAAGCAAGCGGCGGAATACCACAAAGAGAAAGTGTACCTAATAAAAAAGAGGTTTTGGTAATCGGTACATGTTTTGTTAAACCACCCATAAGAACCATATTCTGACTTTTATCTGGAGAATAACCAACAAGAGTTTCCATTGAATGAATAACGGATCCGGACCCCAAAAATAATAATGCTTTGGAATAAGCATGAGTAATCAAATGAAATAAAGCACTTCGATAAGACCCCATTCCTAGAGCGAACATCATATAACCCAATTGAGACATTGTCGAATAAGCTAAACTCCTCTTAATGTCTTTTTGAGCAAGAGCTAACGTAGCCCCTAATAATAGTGTAATTATGCCCATGAACGCAATTAAATTCATTATATAAGGTATAACTCGGAAAAGAGGAAGAAGGCGAGCTACAAGAAAAATCCCCGCCGCTACCATAGTAGCAGCATGTATAAGAGCCGAAATAGGAGTGGGTCCCTCCATAGCATCAGGTAACCAAACATGAAGGGGAAATTGTGCAGATTTAGCAACTGCGCCAGCAAATAATAGAGCAGCACACAAAATAACAAATGGAAAATTGACTTCATTATTAGAAATCAAGTTATTGAGTATTTCGAATAAATCTCGAAATTCAAAAGTACCTGTTATCCAATAAAAACCCAAAATTCCTAATAATAAACCAAAATCCCCTACACGATTAGTTACAAACGCTTTTTGACAAGCATTTGCCGCAGGAGGTCGTGTGAACCAAAACCCTATTAATAGATACGAACACATTCCAACCAATTCCCAAAAAATATAAATTTGTATCAAATTTGAACTAGTAACTAATCCCAACATGGAAGTACTGAAAAAACTCATATAAGCAAAAAATCTCACGTATCCTTGATCGTGAGCCATATAATTATCACTATAAATAAGAACCATAATTCCAACAGTAGTAATTAACATCAACATAATAGAAGTAAGCGGATCAATCAAGCAGCCAAATTCTAAAGAAAAATCATTATCGAGGGTCCAAGACCATACATATTGATAGATATAACTGCTATTTATTTGCTGAATAGACAGATTAGTTGAAAAAATCATGACTATACTTAACAATAAAATACTTGGAAAAGCCCACATACGATGAAGATTTTTTGTTGTTGTCGGAAAAATAACAAGTCCCACTCCTATTAATATAGGAACTAGAAGTGGAACGAAAGGTAAAATACACGCATATTGATATGTCTGTTCCATAAAAAAAAGTTTTTAAAATTTTTAATTAATATTAACGGTTTCCAATTCACCCGACCTTACCTCTTTTGAAAGGAGTCAATAAAAAAATGAAAATATGTACTAACTTAACTAAAATTTTTGAATTTTTATTTCTTCTTACTTATTCGTTCTGAATTTCTGCTAAATACTTCAAATATTCAAATCAAGAAGTTACAATTGGTCAAATCATATGAAAGAAATAGATTAATTACCAATTTCCTTCAAATTTTAAAATTCAAGTCAAATTGGGCATATTTTTCCCGGATTTGACAAGTTATTTTAAATCTTATTTTTTTCTATTTTTAGAAATATTTTATCCGATTTTGCCATACTGTTCACCCATCTTTTCTATTCTTTTATATTTTTTGAAAAAATATTTTCTAGAAAAGAAATACATAGTGAATCAGAAAAGCTCATATTTTTTTCAACAATAGATGTCTTTCACATCCAGCTATACCAATGAGTAATCTCTTAATTTTTATTTAAATGGCAGTTCCAAAAAAACGTACTTCTGCATCAAAAAAGCGTATTCGTAAAAATTTTTGGAAAAAGAAGGGGTATCGGGCAGCGTTAAAAGCATTTTCCTTAGGTAAATCTCTTTCTACCGGGAATTCAAAAAGTTTTTTTGTCCGACAAACGAATAAACTAAGTAATAAAACATAATACGTTGGAATAATCTAAACCGGCCTGACTCAAAAGTGGAGTCATTTCATTTCAAAAATAAAATTCCCGAATTCCATTTCCTTCAATGGGGAATGGAATTCGTTCCGCTATTAGAGCATATGTAGAATAAGAATTTTTCTGTTTACCTTATCCAATTCAAAAAAAGTATTCTTTTTTCTTTTTAGTATATTTTATCATTTGCAAGGCGGGGGGTCTAATTTTCACCATTAACTTATTTGTAATTTGTAATATAAGGTTTTCTTTTTTGTACAATTTGCTTACTTTTGGATTTTATATAAATTCTTATATAGCCCCCATATATCTCGCCCTCAATCCACACAAAAACCCTTAGTGAAAATATTTTGGATAAATATAAATATGTGTCAATTTTGAATGATCTAAAATAGGGTCTTTTTTTTTGTGTTCATCGATAAAACGGCTTTTTTGGTTTCACTTTTTGAAATCAAATAAATCAAAAACAGTTAATTAAAAAAAAATGTTTTTTGGGGAGGGAGGGTTCTATTCCTTAATTCATAGTAGGATTTACAAGAGTTGAGTCGAGAAGAGTATAAAATACAAAATAAAACAAAAATCCTAAACGAAACTAATGAACCTTCAAATACCTATTTGAACAAATTTTTATTCATCAATTTGAATCTTTCCTAAAAAATATTGCACTCAATTTAATTCGTAAATCTAGACGATTATTTAGTCATAGGTTATTATGAGGTCAAGACAGGCCGCTATGGTGAAATCGGTAGACACGCTGCTCTTAGGAAGCAGTGCTAGAGCATCTCGGTTCGAGTCCGAGTGGCGGCATATCATCTCTTAAAAAAATCAAATAGATTCTATAATAAAAATAAATTCAATTGCTAATTTCGATTTTATAATTTTTTATAATTAAGGAACTCTTTATTTTATGATATTTTCAACCTTAGAGCATATATTAACTCATATTTCTTTTTCGATCGTTTCAATTATAATTACAATTCATTTGATAACCTTTTTAGTCGATGAAATCGTAAAACTAGATGATTCATCCAAAACGGGCATGATAATGACTTTTTTCTGTATAACAGGATTATTAATTTCTCGTTGGATTTATTCGGGACATTTTCCACTAAGTGATTTATATGAATCGTTAATCTTTCTTTCATGGAGTTTTTCCTTTATTTATATAATTTCATATTTCAAAAAAAACCAAAATATTCTAAGCACAATAATTGGACCGAGTGCTCTTTTTTCCCAGGGCTTTGCTACTTCAGGTCTTTTAACTGAAATACACGAATCGACAATATTAGTACCCGCTCTTCAATCCGAGTGGCTAATAATGCACGTAAGTATGATGATATTAGGCTATGCGGCCCTTTTATGTGGATCATTATTATCAGTATCACTTCTAGTCATTACAGTTAGAAAAAAGCTTTCTCTTTTTTCTACGAGTAATCATTTATTGAATTTAAATGAGTCATTTTTCCTTGGTGAAATCGAATACATGAGGGATGTTTTACAAAAAACTTCTTTTTTTTTCACAAGGAATTATTATAGATCACAGGTGATTCAAAAATTGGATTATTTGAGTTATCGAGTTATTAGTCTAGGATTTATCTTTTTAACCATAGGAATTCTTTCTGGAGCAGTATGGGCTAACGAAGCATGGGGATCCTATTGGAGTTGGGACCCAAAGGAAACTTGGGCTTTTATTACTTGGATCATATTTTCAATTTATTTACATACTCGAACAAATAGAAAACTGAAGGGTACAAATTCAGCAATTGTGGCGTCTATTGGATTTCTTATAATTTGGATATGCTATTTTGGAGTCAATCTATTAGGAATAGGACTACATAGTTATGGTTCATTTACATTAACATCTAATTGAATTAAAAAAAAGGGGTTCTTACAAATAGCAATACAATAAAAGGGTGTACAACGCAGATCAGATAAAAAAACTTTGTGTAAATTGGCGAGAGCCTGTCGAATCATATTTGAATATGATTCGACAGGCTCTTTGTCATTTTACCATTTTACAACGAACGCTTTTGTAAATGATAATATTTATAAATTATCTAAAAAAAGAATTAGATAGAATAACTTCAACCTTTTCAACTGATAGTGAAAGAACGAAATCGGGATACATACCAATACCGAGTACGGGTAAAAAAATAGAAACCGAAAGAAATAACTCTCGCGGCCCAGAATCAAAAAAATAAGAGTCTGTGCCATTAAATATCTTGTATCCATAAAACATCTGTCGTAACATAGATAATAAATAAATAGGAGTTAATATCATTCCAATTGCCATTACAAAAGTAATTGGGAGTTTTGTCATTAAAAGATACTTTGGACTAGTAATTAGTCCAAAAAAAACTATTAATTCCGCAACAAAACCACTCATCCCAGGTAATGCAAGGGAGGCCATCGAAAAGCTACTGAACATCGTGAATATTTTTGGCATTGGAATACCTATTCCGCCCATTTCGTCAAGATAAACAAGACGTATTCTATCATAAGTTGTTCCGGCCAAGAAAAAAAGCGCCGCGCCAATAAATCCATGAGATATTATTTGTAAAAGGGCTCCGTTAAGTCCCATATCTGTGATAGAACCAATTCCTATAATTATGAAACCCATATGAGATACAGAGGAATAGGCTATTCTTTTTTTTAAATTACGTTGACCGAGAGATGTTGAAGCCGCATAGATTATTTGCATTGCGCCTACTACAATTAACCAAGGAGAAAATATAGAATGAGCATGAGGAAATAATTCCATATTGATCCGAACTAATCCATACGCTCCCATTTTTAATAAGATTCCGGCTAGAAGCATACAAGTACTATAATGTGCTTCTCCATGGGTATCGGGTAACCATATATGTAGGGGTATGATTGGCAATTTGACAGCAAAAGCAAGAAAAAATCCAATATAAAATAGTATTTCCAAGTTCAGAGGATAGGACCGGTTGGCTAATATTTCAAAATTTAATGTTGGTTCAGTAGAACCATATAAACCGATACCCAGAACTCCCATTAAAAGAAAAATAGAACCCCCCGCCGTGTACAAAATAAATTTTGTAGCTGAGTACAGGCGTTTTTTTCCTCCCCACATCGATACAAGTAGATAAACGGGAATTAATTCTAACTCCCACATGAGGAAAAAAAGTAAAAGATCTCTAGAAGCAAATAATCCTATTTGCCCACTGTACATTGCTAACATCAGGAAATTAAATAATCGAGAATCTCGAGTAACCGGCCAAGCCGCTAAAGTAGCTAAAGTGGTGATGAATCCCGTCAGTAAAATGGGTCCTATAGAGAGTCCGTCTATTCCTAATCTCCAATGGAAATCCAAAAAATGGATCCATTTATAATCCTCCATTAGTTGAATTAATGGATCATCCGATTGAAAATGATAGCAGAATGCATAAGTCGTTAGAAGAAGTTCTAAGATACACATACATATAGTATACCAGCGCATTACTCTATTTCCCCTGTGTGGAAGAAAAAAAATGAAGCAACCCGCAAATATTGGTAAAACTACAATTATTGTTAAGCAAGGAAAATGGTTCGTGGTAAAGACAAGATACACTTGGGCCAGAAAAATCCGTGCTCAATTAAATTTGATTTTGAGCACGGATTTTTTCGATAAAAAAAATAAAATGGATTCAAGTAGATTTTTATGGAATGTATCAATAAGCTAGACCCATACTGCGAGTTGTTTCATGCCATAAATAAACCCGAACGCTCAAAAAATCCGTTGGACAGGCGGATTCACATCTCTTACAACCAACACAGTCCTCGGTCCTTGGAGCAGAGGCGATTTGTTTAGCTTTACATCCGTCCCAGGGTATCATTTCTAATACATCCGTGGGACACGCCCGGACACATTGAGTACATCCTATACATGTATCATAAATCTTTACTGAATGTGACATTGGATCTATACGTTTTTTAACGCCATAAATTTGCGGTCTAGTAAACTAACTTAGAAATGAATCCTATAGTTAGATACCAGACGAATCAATGAGTGATAAGAATCAATTTACTTCCGAATGGATTTATGAGGGAGGGCCAAAATACTTTGATTTCTTATGTTTTTGCAACTACGATTTTATACCCTACTATAGACATATTAAACCCCCTAATGCGAAGTTTCATTTATTTATTAATATTCAAAATGAGCATTTATATGATTAATACTATTTATTCAACAAATTGGATTGGTTAATACGAGTTGATTTTCTGTTACGATAAATTGATGAAACAATAGCCGATCCAATAGCTGCTTCAGCGGCTGCAATAGTTATAACAAAAATTGAGAAAATATCTCCTCTTAATTGACGATTATCAAAAATATCCGAAAATGTTACAAAATTCATATTAACTGAATTTAATATAAGTTCAAGACACATAAGGGCTCTAACCATATTTCGACTTGTGATTAATCCATAGATACCAATAGAAAATAAAAAGGCACTCAAAACAAGTATATGTTCGAGCATCATTAACCAACTCCTTTGATTCATTTTTAATCTGAACAATAATTCAATCGATTCGATTCTAACAAATATGGAATAATGGAATAGATTAGTAAGAGATCAATATAAAATTAAAGTCTTTTTATTCTATTTTTTTAGACGGAAATTAAAATTAACGAATTATAACATTCCTTTTGCGTTGATTCTATTTGAATTACTCATTTTAAAGATTTCTTATTGACGAGCTATAGCAATAGCACCTATTAAAGCGACTAAAAGAATTATTGAAATGAGTTCAAATGGAAGAAAAAAATCTGTTGCTAAATGAATTCCAATTTGTTGACTATTACTTATCAAATCTTGTTCTAAAATCTGATTTGATTTTGTAGTCCAAATGATCCCATACCAGGACGTATCTGGAATAGTAGTAATTAGTGAAATAAAAAGACTTGTACAAACGATTGAAGTAACTCCATCCCCAACGGTCCAAAGATGAAAATCTTTGTAATATTCTGACCCATTCATGAACATCACAGCAAAAATGATTAAAACGTTTATAGCTCCTACATAAATAAGGAGCTGCGCAGCAGCTACAAAATAGGAGTTGGATAGAATATAGAATAAGGATATACAAAAAAGAACCCATCCTAACGAAAAGGCCGAATAAATTGGATTCGGAAGTAATACTACTGCCAGACTTCCTAATATAAGACCCGATCCCAGAAATACTAAAAGAAAATCATGTATTGGTCCAGGTAAATCCATTTGATTTTATAAAAAAAATCGAAATATTTCATGCCTTTTTTGACCTGACCAGGAAAAAAGAAGTTATCCTTTTTTTTAGGATACTTCTTAATTGAATGAAATTTGAACGGGGTTGATTTGGATTGATGTAAATACAGTTATTGGACTACTCTTATTATCGAAGCAATCGAAGCAGAGGTTCAAACTTTATATTTTCAAATCATTATTCGAATAGAAATTAGAAATCCATTTTTAATCAAAAAGAAGCCGCGATTTTCACCGACCAGTCGTTCTTTTGTATTGACCAAGCAAAAACCTCATTCCTTTCTTTAGATCCAAAAC